ATAAGACATTATCTAGAAATAGAATCCGCGTTTAATTCCTTATATATATATCCAATATATATACAAACAAGATATACAAATTTCTAATAGATCGGATAAAATCTCAAAGCAAAGAATCCCAAGATTCAATCTATTATTCATTAACTACCTGTATATCTTAAGAATAAAATATTTTTTTAGTCATTTTTTTTTTCGCGAGGAGCTGGATGAGAAGAAACTCTCATGTCCAGTTCTGTAGTAGAGATGGAATTCATAAACAACCATCAACTATAACCCCAAAAGAACCAGATTTCGTAAACAACATAGAGGAAGAATGAAAGGAATATCTTATCGAGGTAATCGCATTTGTTTCGGTAGATATGCTCTTCAAGCACTTGAACCCGCTTGGATTACATCTAGACAAATAGAAGCGGGGCGCCGCGCAATGACACGAAATGTACGCCGTGGTGGAAAAATATGGGTACGTATATTTCCAGATAAACCAGTTACGGTAAGACCTACAGAAACACGTATGGGTTCGGGGAAAGGATCTCCCGAGTATTGGGTAGCTGTCGTTAAACCAGGCAGAATACTTTATGAAATGAGCGGCGTAGCCGAAAATATAGCCAGAAAGGCTATTTCAATAGCGGCGTCCAAAATGCCTATAAAAACTCAATTCATTATTTCAGGATAGGAATATAGAACCAAAGGAAAGAAGTCTTGTCTTGGGAATAAAAAAAAAATTGCAGGTTTCCTTTTTTTTGACAAACAATATTTCTTTTTTTCTTCGTCCTTTGTTACATTGAAAGAAGAGATTTAAAAAATGATTCAACCTCAGACCCATTTGAATGTAGCAGATAACAGCGGGGCCCGAGAATTGATGTGTATTCGAGTCATAGGAGCTAGTAATCGCCGATATGCTCATATTGGTGACGTTATTGTTGCTGTGATCAAGGAAGCAGTACCAAATACACCTCTAGAAAGATCAGAAGTGATCAGAGCTGTAATTGTACGTACTTGTAAAGAACTCAAACGTGACAACGGAATGATAATACGATATGATGACAATGCTGCAGTTGTCATTGATCAAGAAGGAAATCCAAAAGGAACTCGAATTTTTGGTGCGATCGCCCGGGAATTGAGACAGTTAAATTTCACTAAAATAGTTTCATTAGCTCCTGAGGTATTATAAGACGAGACCCCAATATAGTTATAGTATTAAAATTAGAGTATTTAAATGACATAGATTAATTAGGAGATTGTGTCTCACGTATATACCTTTACTAAGTAAAAAAAAAAAGAACACGTTGGTTATATCAAAATTCGGGAGCAACAATAATTTTAGTTTACAATGGGTAAGGACACTATTGCTGACATAATAACCTCTATACGAAATGCTGACATGAATAGAAAAGGAACGATTCGAATAGGATCTACTAACATCACTGAAAACATTGTAAAAATACTTTTACGAGAAGGTTTTATCGATAACGTAAGGAAACATCGGGAACGCAACAAATATTTTTTGGTTTTAACCCTACGACATAGAAGGAATAGGAAAGGACCACATAGAACTATTTTAAATTTACAACGGATCAGTCGACCAGGTCTACGAATCTATTCTAACTATCAACAAATTCCTAGAATTTTAGGCGGGATGGGGATTGTAATTCTTTCTACTTCTCGGGGTATAATGACAGACCGGGAGGCTCGACTAGAAGGAATCGGTGGAGAAATTTTGTGTTATATATGGTAATGTGGCCGATATACAAATTGTATCCGAAACTTTCCATTTGTGAAAAAAAAAAAAAGAAAAAAGCACGGGTTGTCTAATAGAACTCCTCCTGCCCTACCGTAGTTGATACGTTAAGGAAATTTTACCTGGAATAAAAGAACAAAAAATGGATTCATGGAGGTTTAATTAGTGAATCACTCCCACTCCGGATTCCTTTAGATAATGAAGATCTGATTTTAGGTTATGTTTCAGGAGAGTTTGATACGTATACCAACGTGGGATAGAGTCAACAAAAGTGAAGTAAGTGCTTATGATTCAACCAGAGGGCGTATAACTTATAGACTCCGCAACAAGGATTCGAACGATTAGGTAGTTTTTTCACCTTCAAGATTCCTTTCGGGGGGATCCAATTCAAGGTTCAAAAATTTCAAGAAACTTATTTTCTTCCAATAAGTGGATTCGGAAAAATTTAAGGAATAACAACTATGAAAATAAGGGCTTCCGTTCGTAAAATTTGTGAAAAATGTCGACTAATCCGTAGGAGGGGACGAATTATCGTAATTTGTTTTAACCCGAGACATAAACAAAGACAAGGATAATCTTTCTATTCTAAAAAGAACTCCTTAAAGAAAAGAAACTAATCTTAAAGAAAGCGATAAACAAATAAAAAAAAATAGAAGATCCGTTTTGACATGAAATGGATATATCCATATATCTCTGATATCTCTGACTTATCTTTATGCTTTATGAAAGGATAAAATATGGCAAAACCTATACCAAAAGTTGGTTCACGTAGGAGTGGGCGCAGTAGTGCACGGAAAAGTGCACGTAGAATACCAAAAGGAGTTATTCATGTTCAAGCAAGTTTCAACAATACCATTGTTACTGTTACAGATGTACGGGGTCGGGTAATTTCTTGGTCCTCCGCCGGTACTTGTGGATTCAAGGGTACAAGAAGGGGGACCCCTTTTGCTGCTCAAACCGCAGCGGGAAATGCTATTCGAGCAGTAGTAGAGCAAGGTATGCAACGAGCAGAAGTTATGATAAAGGGTCCTGGTCTCGGAAGAGATGCAGCATTACGAGCTATTCGTAGAAGTGGTATACTATTAAGTTTCGTACGGGATGTAACCCCTATGCCACATAACGGCTGTAGACCCCCTAAAAAAAGACGTGTGTAGAAATAAACACTAAAGAGATTTCAAGAGAAATAAATGATTCAATGATCTGATCAAATAATATTATATGGTTCGAGAGAAAGTAAAAGTCTCTACTCGGACACTACAGTGGAAGTGTGTTGAATCAAGAACAGATAGTAAGCGTCTTTATTATGGGCGCTTTATTCTGTCTCCACTTATGAAAGGCCAAGCCGACACAATAGGCATTGCGATGCGAAGAGCTTTACTTGGAGAAATAGAAGGAACATGCATTACACGTGTAAAATCTGAGAAAATACCACACGAATATTCTACCATAGTAGGTATTCAAGAATCAGTACATGAAATTTTAATGAATTTGAAAGAAATTGTATTGAGAGGTAATTTGTATGGAACTCGTAACGCCTTTATTTGTGCCAAAGGTCCCGGATATGTAACTGCTCAAGACATCATCTTACCACCTTCTGTGGAAATCGTTGATAATACACAGCATATAGCCAGCCTAACCGAACCAATTGATTTGTGTATTGGATTACAAATCGAGAGAAATAGAGGATACGGTATAAAAACGCCAAAGAACTTTCACGACGGAAGTTATCCTATAGATGCTGTATTCATGCCTGTTCGAAATGCGAATCATAGTATTCATTGTTATGGGAATGATAATGAAAAACAGGAGATACTTTTTCTAGAAATATGGACAAATGGAAGTTTAACTCCGAAAGAAGCACTTCATGAAGCCTCTCGCAATTTGATTGATTTATTTATTCCTTTTCTACATGCGGAAGAAGAAAACTTACATTTAGAAAACAATCAACACAACGTTACTTTACCTTTTTTTCCGTTTCATGATAGATTAGCTAAACTAAGAAAAAAGAAAAAAGAAATAGCATTGAAATTTTTTTTTATTGACCAATCAGAACTGCCCCCCAGGATCTATAATTGTCTCAAAAAGTCCAATATACATACATTATTGGACCTTTTGAATAACAGTCGAGAGGACCTTATGAAAATTGAACACTTTGGTATAGAAGATGTAAAACAAATATTGGGCATTCTAGAAAAAAAGTAGAAAAGCATTTCGAAATTTATTTACCAAAATTTTGAATCCATTAATCCATTTAATCCACATTTAGTCCATTGGATTTATTTCATTTTTTTTTCTAAAGCTTAAAGCTAAAGTAAAAAAAAAAACGAAAATGGATTTTGAACCTTCAGCACAATCCATAGATTCGGACCAGAATTGAATAAATGTATCTAGGGAGAATTCACTTTGGCTTTGAAGTGACTACTCCCTAGATACGCACATCATGATATTTTTTTTTTAATTGAATCAATTTAAAAAAGACCTAAAGTTAGGGATTTATCAATCGGTAATGTTGCTCCAATACCCAACCAAAGGGCTACTGCAGTACCAATCAAAAAAACGGTTGTCGCTACTGGACGACGAAATGGATTTTGGAATTTATTAACATTTTCCAAAAAAGGTACTGTTAATAATCCCGCGGGTACTGAAACCATTAAAAGAACACCCAATAACTTGTTAGGTACTGTACGAAGTATTTGAAATACAGGAAAGAAATACCATTCAGGTAATATTTCCAAAGGAGTTGCAAATGGATCCGCGGGTTCACCAATCATTGAAGGTTCTAGAACCGCTAAGCCCACGTTACAAGCAATAGTACCGAGAATTACTACTGGAAAAATATATAAAAGATCATTGGGCCATGCGGGTTCCCCATAATAATTATGACCCATACCTTTAGCTAATTTAGCTCTTAATACAGGATCGTTCAAGTCAGGTTTTTTTGTTATTAGGATAGGTGAATTTTTCTAGATTCATCCCCCGAAGGAACCGGACATGATAATTTTTCATCATCCGGCTCAAGCAAAAGTCAATCGAATAAAATGGATACAAATGGATACCTATAAAATAAATCTATATGTTATCCCCATAATATCATATGAATGATTCCCTATGTAAGTGTAAGAAAAAAGTTACCCGATTCCATTTTACGAAGTTGCAGCTATACATTCCAAGGAATTCCATTTTTACAGGTAAATGCTCAATACCCAAGTAGGCGTACAAAGTTGATCGCGATCAAGTGCTTTCTGGGTCGTCTTAGGCCTTGCGATTCGCCTTTATCCAAAAAATATATCGAGATTTTTTACATACAAAGGATTTACTTGTTACTAATATAGTCTAGCCTTTGCTCTTCTTTAGATCCCTTGTTTCACTCCGATAGTATAATAAAATCGGGTCGATGCAGAAGAAATGAATGCATTTTCATACTATATTTTCATACTATTAAGATAAGAAAGTAAAAAAAAAAATAACTAAAATCTAATTTGGGTTATGCCAAATCACTTATTCTACTGGATCTTACGGAGCCCTTTTTATACACAACATCGTCAGGTCTGATCATAGAAAGATTCTCTTTAAGCGAACCAGCCTATCCTTTGTATGGGGCTTACACGGTGGTTGGAACAAAGACACATTTGGTTGTGAATTCCAATGTAGCAGATAAAGGCATATTTCTGCACGGCCCAATCAATAGTTCAAGTCACACACTCCCATAATCCATTTTCTCTTCGGGAAATTCCCTTCAACTATTCATGTCATATCAAATAAATAATAGAATATTGTGGAGTTGAAAGGAAATATCCAAATACATGTCTTATTTTTTTTTTTTCAATAATCCATATTTGTAGCAATGAAATACTATTGTTCCTCCCCCAAGTAATAAGAGAAATTATTGGTTACAATATCGCTATGGTCTATATTCTCTATAAAGGACCAGAAATGCCTTGCTTACGTATCATTAGGAAATGCATTAACATAAATACAGCAGTAAGAAGAGGTAATACAAAAGTGTGTAAACTATAAAAACGGGTCAAGGTGGATTGTCCCACACTAGCACTTCCACGCAATAACTCTACCAAAGGCGACCCTATTACCGGAATAGCTTCCGGAACGCCTGTTACGATTTTGACTGCCCAATAACCAATTTGGTCCCGAGGTAAGGAATAACCTGTTACGCCAAAAGATGCGGTCAACACAGCCAGAACCACGCCTGTAACCCAAGTTAATTCGCGAGGTTTTTTAAAACCACCAGTGAGATAGACACGAAATACGTGTAGGATCATCATTAAGACCATCATACTTGCCGACCATCGATGAACTGATCGGATTAACCAACCAAAGTTAGCTTCAGTCATTATGTATTGAACAGAAGCAAAAGCCTCGGTAACAGTTGGACGATAGTAAAAAGTCATAGCAAATCCTGTAGCTACTTGTACCAAAAAACAAGTCAGCGTAATTCCTCCTAGACAATAAAATATGTTAACATGAGGAGGAACATATTTACTAGTTATATCATCTGCAATCGCCTGAATCTCGAGGCGTTCTTCGAACCAATCATAGACTTTATTGAGATAGGTAAACCAAGAGGACTCCCCCCCTGAGAACCGTATATGAGAATTTCATCTCGTACAGCTCAAACAAAAACACCCAAGTAATACAAGTAATAGCTGAAACGGATATGCAATAGAAAGTTTGAAACTTCTTAATCTTTTCATTCAATTTTATCTGAAGACACAAAAGAGTAAAAATCCGAAAGCTCTTTTTTGTAATTGTAATTATAATGCCAAAAAATCAAGTCAGCGCATTCGTCTTTATGTTGAGCGTTACAGGCCTCTTGAATCTTCTATTTACCTACTTACTTTGCTTTGATTTGTTATTTTATGGAATGTGGCTTTATTCTTGTTTTCTTTATTTTTGCTAGGAATTCTCTTGTTAAGACCCTATGAATCAATTGAAACTTCAGATTCATACCAGAACCGCGATGATTCAATAAAACCTTCAAACTAAGTCCAAAGATTCTTTGAGTAAGAACCAATGGATCATCACTTATTCAATGATATAGAATAAATAAAAATACAAAGAAAAGAAAGGTTTGTCCTTTGATCAAAAAAAGTATAAACTAAATGGGAGTTTGAAAGAATAAAAAATCTTTCGATTTATAAATAATACACCCCTTTCTTTTCTTTGAATTTTTTTTGAGTCCGGCCGCGAGGTTTGAATATTAAGTATGAATCATAGTCCAAATACTTTGTGATCCATTTCATATATTCCGTGCTCCAGATACTAGAATGACTATCCGACGGGATAAAACTATCTCGATCAAGATGACAGACCCATTTTCTGTACTATCAATAGGATCAATTCTAACAAGTCACACACTCATATTCCGGAAATACAGAAACAAATAAATTTCGCGGTCGAACTACCGAAATAGAATGGGCTAAAAAAATCCGCGAACTAAAAGTTTCACTTTTTGTATTGAAAAGCGAGGCTTCGTGGTTCTTGTGAATCTAATTCAGTGAAATTCCATCCAGTAAAACGGAAGAATTATAAATCTCCAAAATAATAGATAAGAATATCGCAAATAAAGCCATTGCGACACCCATCAAAGGAGTCGTTCCCCATCCAGGGGCTACCTTACCATATTCTGAATTCAATGGTTTCAAAAAATCCCCCACAACAGTTCGTCTTGGACCAGATCTAGAACTACCCTCACCGGTTTGTGTAGCCATAAATCTTATTTTGTATTCAGTGAGATCTGTTGACTTTGTATATCATTCCGCTGTAAATAAACGATCTTATCATAGATCCATTGTGATCTTGAAATTATATAATAATGGAAACAGCAACCTTAGTCGCCATCTCTATATCTGGTTTACTTGTAAGTTTTACTGGGTATGCCTTATATACTGCCTTTGGGCAACCCTCTCAACAATTAAGAGATCCATTCGAAGAACACGGGGACTGATTGAAGTAATGAGCCTCCCAATATTGGGAGGCTCATTACTTCAATTGAGATAATGAAAAATCATTTCATTTTTTAGTTGGAACTTTAGGCGGTTCTCGAAAAAAGATAGCGAAAAAAATTATCCCTAGAGTAGATACTAAGAGGAATGTATAAACCAATGCTTCCATAAATTCGATCGTGGTTTACAATTATAGCTTCCGTACCTGTTTATTTGGAATCATCTCTCTCCCGACTAAAATAAAGAAAGAACAAGAATCAAAGAAAAGGAAAAGGCAGCGATTTTAATCAAGATTTTTCCAGCAGCCTATGTCAAATCACAAATAGAAAATAGAAGCGAAAAATAAGAAAGCAATCTTGCATCAGACTACTTGTCTTCTTGTAGTTGGATCTCCAAGTTTTTGGAATGCTCCAAATTCCACTTGAGCATCCAAATCCGGATCAATACCGGCAAAAACATCTCTGAACAGGGTTCTAGCACCATGCCAAATGTGTCCGAAAAAGAAAAGCAAAGCAAACGAAGCATGCCCAAAAGTAAACCAACCCCTCGGACTGCTACGAAAAACACCATCGGATTTCAAAGTAGCACGATCTAATTCAAAAATTTCACCCAATTGAGCACGTCTAGCATATTTTTTCACAGTAGCAGGATCACTATAACTCACCCCATTGAGTTCGCCGCCATAGAACTCAACAGTTACACCTACCTGTTCGACACTATACTTTGATTCTGCCCTTCTAAAAGGGACATCCGCTCTAACAATTCCGTCTCCGTCTACCAAAACAACCGGAAATGTTTCAAAAAAAGTAGGCATACGGCGTACAAAAAGTTCACGCCCTTCTTTATCTCTAAAGATAGGGTGTCCTAACCACCCAACAGCTATTCCATCCCCGTTGTCCATTGAACCCGCTCTGAATAATCCTCCTTTTGCCGGATTATTGCCAATGTAATCATAAAAAGCTAATTTTTCAGGAATTTTAGACCAAGCTTCTGATAAACTTTGATTTTCGGCTAACCCAGCACTAACCCTTCGATATATTTCTTGCTGGAAGTATCCTTGATCCCATTGATAACGAGTAGGACCAAATAATTCGATGGGAGTAGTTGCTGAACCATACCACATAGTTCCGGCAACAACAAAAGCTGCAAAAAAGACAGCAGCTATACTACTGGAAAGGACGGTTTCAATATTTCCCATACGTAATCCTTTATATAAACGTTGGGGCGGACGGACACTAAGATGGAATAAGCCCGCTAATATGCCCAATGTCCCCGCTGCAATATGATGAGAGGCTATTCCTCCCGGAACAAAAGGATCAAAACCTTCCACGCCCCACGCCGGATTTACAGGTTGTACCTTGCCAGTTAGTCCATAAGGGTCGGACACCCATATTCCAGGACCATACAATCCTGTTACATGAAATGCGCCAAAGCCAAAGCAAGCCACTCCTGAGAGAAATAAATGAATTCCAAAAATCTTGGGCAAATCCAAAGAAGGTTTTCCTGTGCGCTCATCACAAAAAATTTCTAGATCCCAATATACCCAATGCCAGATAGCTGCCAAGAAGCACAAGCCAGAAAACACAATATGTGCTCCGGCCACACCTTCGTAACTCCAAATACCCGGATTTGTTATAGTTCCCCCTGTAATACTCCAACCGCCCCATGAATTGGTTATTCCTAAACGAGTCATGAAGGGTATAACGAACATACCTTGTCTCCACATTGGATCAAGAACGGGATCGGAGGGGTCAAAAACGGCTAATTCATATAGAGCCATTGAACCGGCCCAACCAGCAACCAGAGCCGTATGCATTATATGAACAGAAAGCAAGCGACCGGGATCATTCAATACGACAGTATGAACACGATACCAAGGCAAACCCATGGAAATACCCCTTTATCAACGAAAAATAGACACTATGTAACTTTATTGCATTGGAATACCTCCCCTTTTCGGTGATTCTTTCGGAGAAAGGATTAATATTTGTTCTATTCCATTAGTAATAAGGGAAGAATTCGGCTCAGAAGAAAAAAGAAAAGAGAAGCAGATCTATTCTATACCCGATAAGTATCAATACGCAATGGGGGTTGATCCTATTTTTTATGAATGAACGCATCCCTATTTGTTTTGTTCATCATTCAAAGGGCCTATTGGTAAGAATTCTCTTTCATTCATTCTGTCTTTCTTTATTTTATGGCCTTATTCTATCTATGTATAAAATATGATAAAGGCCAATATTATTAAGACCACTATTACGCTTCCACATCAAAGTGAAATATAGTATTTAATTCTTTTTCTTTCCTTTAATGCCTATTGGTGTTCCAAGAGTTCCTTTTCGAAATCCCGGGGAGAACGATGCAATTTGGATTGACGTATAGTGCGACTTGTCAAATATATTGGGTCATATGGGATTCCCCCGTTCTCTCGCCCGATCGAGATATCCTCTGTTTCGCCAAAAAAAAGATTGATTGAATTATCAAAAATTTGTAGCGTGAAGTCTAATGAAGTGCAATTAGAGATCCATTTCATTTTTTTGGGGGGGTATCCAGATTAATATTTTCAATTAGAATGATTTATGGTTGGCTTGGTTGGACCGATAAAATGAAGCATCCAGGCTCCGTTTAGAAAAAACCCAATTGGTAATATATTTATGATTACCACCTATATCATAATCATAAATCTTTTTTATTTTAAAATTCGAAAATTATAATATAAATAGAAATAAGAGCGATTTCAAACTGTTAATCAATCGAATAATATGAGAAATACGTTGAATATTTGGCGGAAAACGTGAAAGAAAAAGGAATTAAATTAAAATAAAAAAGTAAATGAAATCATAGCAAAAAGACGTGGTATTAGGTCATTTGTCCTATATGCGCAAATCAAAATCGGGCAGATTTTTCCTCGGAGTAGAGCATAAACCTAAAAAAAAAAATTGAATAAAAAATTTATGAAACCCATTCAGGAACAAGAAAATGACATCGTGATTTGGATTGAATTCCAATGAAAAAAAATAGATCAATGAAAAGTTTGTGCGATAAGTTTAGCGAATTTTTTCTATATTTCTATATTATAGGAAAACGGGCCAAAACTCATCTTTCTTTAATTTCATTTTGAATTTCATTTGATTTAAAAAATGTAAGAAAAAGCCCCTTCATTAGAAATTATAAGTTAGAGAAATTAGAAGTTAGAAAAGGCCCACTAGAAAAAACGAAGGATGGCTGGAATCTACACATTGATTTTTTTTTCGCAATTTTTGTTGAACCGTATGCATCAAAAGGTGCCTGTACGGCTACTAAGGGATACAATTTTATCCTAATCAACCGACTTTATCGAGAAAGATTACTTTTTTTAGGCCAAGAGGTTGATAGCGAGATCTCGAATCAACTTATTGGTCTTATGGTATACCTCAGTCTAGAGAATGATACCAAAGATCTGTTTTTGTTTATAAACTCTCCTGGCGGATGGGTAATACCCGGAGTAGCTATTTATGATACTATGCAATTTGTGCAACCAGATGTGCATACAATATGCCTGGGATTGGCCGCTTCAATGGGATCTTTTCTCCTGGCCGGAGGAGAAATTACCAAACGTCTAGCATTCCCTCACGCTCGGCGCCAATGAGTTTTTTTTTATTTGATGGAAAGAAAAAGGAAGACTATGCCTTCGCCATATGAAATATGAATTAGTAAGTAATAATAGCATGGCACTTCGAATTCGATATGAAATTTTTTTGATTTCTTTTTTTTTTTTCAAAATATTAGATTATGTATCGAAAGAGTAGTATGAGAGAAAGGGGATTTCCAATTTTATCTTAGCTGTTGTGGGCCCATCTCAGCGTCACAAACTTTTTTTCTTTTCACACCAGAGGCTATTAACAATATTTATGTTATAAATATAAAAAAAAAAGAGTACGAAAAAAAAAAAGACTATTTTTTTCTTTCTTTTTTTTTGAAAAAAAAAAGAAACTTTGGGATTGCTGAATCACAGACGAAATAAATAATAAATATATAAAGCAACGGAGCCATCATAGTATTTTTTAACTTTATCCAAAAAAAAGAAGGGTGGTAATTGGATTATTTATTGATCCGGGTCTAATAGACTCTATATTTTCTCTTTTTCTTTTTTCGATGAAAGAAAAAAAAAAGAGAATTCCATTGTAAAGCCGTATGCAATGCGCAAAAAATGCCTGTACGGTTGTTCAATTCTATCTTTTTCTTATTATTCTTTAGCTATTCTTCTCGCCTCATTATGTGAGTTAGAAGAACCTTTTATTATGTTATATCATCAGGGTAATGATCCATCAACCTGCTAGTTCTTTTTTTGAGGCACAAACGGGAGAATTTGTCCTGGAAGCGGAAGAACTACTGAAACTTCGCGAAAGCCTCACAAGGGTTTATGTACAAAGAACGGGCAAGCCCCTATGGGTTGTATCCGAAGACATGGAAAGAGATGTTTTTATGTCAGCAACAGAAGCCCAAGCTCATGGAATTGTGGATCATGTAGCGGTTACATAACAAACAGCAACGGTTTAACACCAATCCACAATTTAATTAAGATTGATTTAATCCCTCTTATTCCTTATCCTTCTTAACTTAAGCCTAAGGGGCTAATATTTTATTAATCTTTTAAATAGAATTAAAAGAAGTAATTCAGAATCATCTGGTTAGGATCGATCTAAACCAGTCTATTATGTATATGATTCAGTATGCCAACTATTAAACAACTTATTAGAAATGCAAGACAGCCAATTAGAAATGTCACGAAATCCCCTGCTCTTGGGGGATGTCCTCAGCGCCGAGGAACATGTACTAGGGTGTATGTGCGACTTGTTCAGATCATGGGCTGAGAAAAAAGAAATAATTTTTTCAGTATCAACGATCAGTACCGGTGAATAGAATGGGGTTCTTCCGTTCACTATCTAAAAAAGATAGATCTACCATATCCTTCTATTGTGTATGAAATTTATGGTTTCCGTTGGCGCAAATCCAATCTTGGGATTTAAGATGAGAAAAAATTCCCCATTGGTAGCAAATGCTTATCCATTAAGCGGGGAAAATCCTATTTAAAAAGCAAAAAGATTATGCTTCGACTCTTGCAAAGAACGGACTAACAGGGTCAGCTACCCAATTAATCCTCATACTTACATACCGTTACTGTATAAGATAGATCTCGTTGTGAAAGATCTATACTGGAAAATTTATGAGTAGAGCCGAAGAGTGTGAACTGTACAAGTTACCAATTAAATGAAGGAATGGGCTCCGGTGTATAGAGAGGGCCTCACCGTTTAAGAAGTAACCATAGAAACGATGGAACCCACTATTTATTTATCCATTTCTATTTACTCCTTTATTTTAGTTAATATGCTTTTTTTGATACCTAGTATCAATACAATTTCTTATTTCAAGGCGAAATGCCTAGAAAAAAGGAAAAATCGTGGTCGGGACGGTTATAGTAGCAAAAGCCATTGGAATTTTTATTTTATACATTGGAAGAATCCGTTTTGTTATTAATAGACTAGAAAAGAATAACTGAAAGAAAGAATTAGTTATTCATCAAAATTTCTTTTATTCAATGACCAGAATTAAACGGAGACGTCGAACAAAAATTAGTTTATTTGCATCAAGCTTTCGAGGGGCTCATTCAAGACTTACTCGAACTATTACTCAACAAAGAATAAGAGCTTTGGTTTCGGCTCATCGGGATAGAGATAGGAAAAAAAGAGATTTTCGTCGTTTGTGGATTACTCGAATAAATGCAGTAATTCGCGGAATGGGGGTATCCTATAGTTATAGTAGATTAATACACAATCTGTACAAGAAACAGTTGCTTCTGAATCGTAAAATACTTGCACAAATAGCTATCTCAAATAAGAATTGTCTTTATATGATTTCCAACGAGATTATAAAATAAGGATATCGGAAGGAATCCAACGAAATGCTTTAATAGGGTTCCCTCGAGAATGAACCCGGGGAAGGTAGAGTAGAAATTAATATGATAAAAAATTCTGATTCTGATAAGGTCATCAAAACAAGATGAGCGAAGACGCTCAATAAAAAAAAAGATTTCTTTTTCTTCCCCAACCAGATTTGATTCTTTTATTTATTTTTTTTCTTTTGATTATCAGATTTTTTGAATAAAGCATCAGTCTACGTTTGATAATTTTGAATCAATTGAAGGGGTAAGCCTATTTATTTCTGGTTCTAAGAGCAGTAGTTCTAGCGGTCGACTCGCTTCTTTCAAATTGTTTCTCATTATTAAGAAAGGGTAACGAAGATAAAATACGAGCTTGTTTTATAGCAATAGTAATTAATCGTTGTTGTTTTAAGGTCAATCTATTTACTCGCCTAGATAATATTTTTCCTTGTTCACTAATAAATCGACTAATTAAACTCATGTTTCTATAATCAATTCGATCCCCCGATTGGATCGGGGGCAAACGCCTACGAAAAGATCGCTTGGATTTAAGAAAGAGTCGCTTGGATTTATCCATGATTTCTTTATTCCTTATTTCTAAAAAGAATCCTATCTCTATTTCTAAAATCCTATTTTGATCGTATAAAATTCAAATTAAATTATAGTAAAATTTTAGAATGAATATAATAAACAGGATTTGGTTTGTTTATTTTATTATTATTTATTTATTATTTAAATGTATATAAAATTATTTAAATGTATATAAATTTAAATATATGATATGTAATAATATAATAATTAATAATAAATAAATATATATAATTAATAATAAATATAAAAAATATATATATAATATGCATATAACTAAAATATGCGTTATATCTATAACTAATTATATACTTAATATATTATAACCTAATGTCATAATTTTCTGTCATATTTTCATATTCTCGGGAAGGGGTGACATATACGAGCAGGTTTATTTTTTTATCTCCCCGTGAATTGTATGTTTGTAACAATAGGGACAGAATTTCTTCAACTCCAATCGACTAGGCGTATTGTGTCGATTTTTTTGAGTAATATACCTGGAAATGCCCGTTGATTCCTTATTAACATTAACGCCGTTTCGAACACAACTGGTACATTCCAAAATAATCGTTACTCGGACATCTTTACTCTTGGCCATGAACCTCCTTTGAGTTTTTAATTCACCCAACTTTTCTATTTTCCGATCAAAAGCGAAGAAGAAAGGAATGAAAAATAAATAAATAAAAGTTGCTAACTCAAAACCAAATTTTCGTTGCAATCAATCAATATAGTAAATCAATATAGATTTATAGTAATAGTAAATAATAAGAATAAGTAATACAACGATTTCGAACTCTATTTAGAATCAAATAACAGTACAGTATTTTCTTTAAGTATCTTGTAGGATACTGTTGTTCCAGCCACATTTCTCTTTTCGCTCTACTAGTATTTAATTGGAGCTTGAACCCGAATTTCGGCGAGGTTGAATCCACTTTTTTCGTTCGACCTTCCTTATTTATTTTATCTAATTCTAAAAAAAACTAAAATAAAAATAAAGGGGGGCGAGAGAGTAGTCACAGATATTTGATTGTATCTCGATCTAATCTTTTTCGCCCCGTCCCGTGGCAATAACTAGAATTAAAAAAAAGGGAATGTTAACGCATCCGGGAAGAAACGATTGATCTCTATCAATAAACCCGCTAAAGAACCGAACCAGAGAGTACTTAGTACCGGTGCTACGGAAAGATATGTTTTTAGATCTCGCATTTAAAATCCTCCTTCTTTATCGTATTACATTAAGGTAATACATATATAATCACATGTATGTGTGGTTAAAGACCACTTGTATTTGTATATTTGTACCCGGAATTCCTAATTCAAAGTTCAAATTTAAATGTACAATGATTCGATAGATAAGATTTTCCATTTCTTAAAACAGCAAAATAGGTCCCTTTCCGCCTGAGAATTCCCGCCAAAAATATTCATTTACTATTCATTATATGGTTGTTATATGATATGAGACCAAAAACAAAAAGAGGAAACGGAAAGATAATTTTTGTATATCAATAGATGAAATAAGGGTGTGGAAAACAAGACAGGGATTCTCTACAATGACATTGTAGGCCAATTGAAAGGGATGTAGCGCAGCTTGGTAGCGCGTTTGTTTTGGGTACAAAATGTCACGGGTTCAAATCCTGTCATCCCTACCTATTACTTCTCGTTTGAGCAGTAACGAGGGAGTAGTTTTAGATTGATTAAAATTAAGCATACATAATCTATCATTTTCTCATATTATATATGATATATGATAGTATAGGTGTGCGCGATGTATTGGGGTTATAAAATAAAAGAATCCTCTTTTTTACAGTCTTATTTATTATGATAAGAAAGCGCTCTTAGTTCAGTTCGGTAGAACGTGGGTCTCCAAAACCCAATGTCGTAGGTTCAAATCCTACAGAGCGCGATTCCGCTCTTATTAGGTCGAAAATTACACCGAACTGAAAAAAAAAAATTGAACAGCAATTCTAATTTGACCTCCTTGGATTAAATTAAAATTAAAAAATTATTATAAAATTAAAGAATTAAAGAAAGGGGTCAGTCAAAAAAAGAGATGGTAATTAATCAAAGGTCCAACTGATCACCACGTCTGTATTGTAAATATGCGGTTACGAATAATCCAGCCAAAGTAATAGGAATTAGACCTAAGACGATTCCAAATAGAAAAACTTCAATCATTTCAATTTATTTGAAAGGAGAAAAAGAAAGGTAATATCTATCCCTAAATATTAATCTCTATTGCCCATGAATATCAATAATTAATAATTGATAATTAACACGGTAAGGAACTGTAGAATATTATAGAATATATGGAATAGGACAGAAAGCTTTGTTTTTATGAATTGTTCGTTCATTCAATTAATTTTCAAATAAGTCGTATCTTACTCAGACCAATAAATAAAGCTGAGGTTATAGTTAAAGCCGCTAGTAAAAAACCGAAATAACTAGTTATAGTAGGCATGAAGGGGCTAAATGAAATATGTTCTTTTTATACATATGTTTATAAAGCACTTACCTAAGTTTCAATTTTTAAACGAGACGGGGATAAGCAAAAATACCAATTGAAATAATAAGTTCAATTGAAATTTTTTGATTCATCAATGATTCTAAAACAGTATTCACAAAAATAGAGCGGCAGGCCAAGAGTAAAAACGAAAAAGAAATCGATTCATCATCTTTGTAGTTAGGTCAAGAAAAACCCTTTGGATCTAATACAAGAATACAAGAAAGGCCGCCTCACAAATATTGATTAGTAGAATTTTTTTATTTTATTCTTTGCTTTTTTTTTTATCTATATCTAATACTATCGACTACTATTACTTGTTACTAGACGACTAAGCAATTCCTTAAAAAAAGGAGGGCTTACAACAAAAAACAAAACCCCTTGCGCAACTACGAAAAAAAGTAAATTTTTAGATTTCGCATCTAATTGACTTGCGGAAATATGATAATTTCCTTCATGAATTATTATAAACCAACTCATTGGATTGACGGGTTACCTGATCTTACGTTTCTAGGCCCAAGCCAATAATAGAACCCCTATATTATATATTATATTTATTATATTCCAATTCCAGGAATTTGAGGAATTTTCTATTGCATGATACGTGGTTATACATCAACAAGCAAGAAGAAGAAAGAAATTATCTAGCACTTCGTGTCGATATACTGTTTGAAATTGCGTTGCTGTGTCAGAAGAAGGATAGCTATACTGATTCGGTATACTCTAAAAATACCTTTGGTACAATATTGACGATCTCACAAAGATTTAGTTTCAGTGAATTTCCGTTTACTGAT